ATCCGGCGAGAAAAGGAATTCCGGATAATGCTAGTCTTCCTAAGATTATACATGAAGATGTTTTTGGTAGAATTAAGTGCAAGCCTCCCATCTTTCGAATGTCTTGTTCGTCTTTGAGGCTGTGAATAATTCTACCAGAGCATAAAAATAGCATTGCCTTAAAAAAAGCGTGAGTACAGATATGAAATAAGGCTATATTAGGTTGGTTTAGGCCTATAGAGACCATCATTAGACCAAGTTGTCTTGTTGTGGAATAAGCTATAATCTTCTTGATGTCGTGTTGGGAGATGGCAGTAGTAGCTGCAAAGATTGCTGTTAGAGATCCTAAAATTAAGCATCAGGATTTAAAGGTTTTATTTTTATCGTAAAGAGGGCTTAACCGGATTAATAAAAATATTCCTGCTACTACCATAGTGGATCTGTGGAGTAGTGCAGAAACTGGGGTTGGTCCTTCCATTGCTGCTGGTAATCAGGGATGTAGTCCAAATTGTGCTGACTTTCCAGCAGCCGCGATAAGAATTCCTAAAAGTAAAAGGTTGTTAAATTGTTTTTTTAAGGAGATTGTTGAAAACATTTTTGAGAATGATCAGGATTTTAAGTTTGCTATACTAAGTGAAAAGAATAGTAATATTCCTATATCTCCTATTCGTTTGTAGATAACTGCTTGTATGGCAGATTTTTTAGCTTTTGTTCGGGTAAATCATCATCTAATAAGTAAAAATGATAAAAATCCAACTCCTTCTCATCCAATGAATAATAAAAGTAAGTTTTTTGTGGAGGTTAGTAAAATCATTTTAAGTAAAAATATAATTAGTAATCGGAAAAAGTTTTTTTTATAGGGGTCTATTTTCATATAATATTTTGAAAATTCTATTATAGATCAAGAGACTAAAAGGGCTATTGATAGAAATATTTTAAACTTTAGATCGAAATTAAATTCCAATTTAATTTTGGAGGTTTTGTTGGGAAGTCAAAAAGCAAGGGATGTTGTTATTTTTGGTGATATTAAAAGTAGATTTATTGTTAATGGTATTAGTGAAATAAATCCTAGGTACTTAAGGGTAGTAATAAAAATTGTTTTTTTCTTTTTTATGTTTTTGAATAGAGGGTCATGTTTTATGCCAATTTTGTTTGTGGTCTGTAAAAGCGTGTCTTCCTTGTTTTGAAAGAAAAATAAGGATAGGAAAAGTATAAGTATTATTCTAATTTTTATTGTGGTAATAGTTTTGAGCGATTTTATGAGCATCGAAACTCCTATAGAGTTGAACTACAGATTCTAAGACTTAGCAGGACTAGAATATGCCTATAAGTTTCGGATCGTAGATCAGATTTTAACTGATAATTTTAATGCCACAAATTAATATTTTTTTTAAATTACTTCGATCGTGTGGGGTGAAAAATATGGTTCAAAGAGTGCGTGTAGTGTAAATCCCCATCTTTCTTATTAAGAGGGAAAAATTTTTAGAAGGGAGTTTACACTGTATTTTTTTTTTAAAAAAAAGTGTAAGACCCCCCCCTTGTGAAAAGTTTTTATTTTGGGTTTAGAATTGGAAATAGGATTTAGTTTATGCAAATTTTGGTGGGGCTAATAATTAATAAAATAATTGGAAATAAGTGAAAAAGTAAGAGAGTGTGTTCGCAGGTATTTATATTTTTTATTTTGGTTAGAAAGTTTGGAAAATTTTTTGTTTTGGTATTTCTAAATATAAGAAGAGAGTATATTGCACTAAATACTGTTGTTAAGGTAATTATGGGACTAATAATAATTTTTCAGTCGATGATTGTGGAAATAATTAGTAGCTCGCCAATTAGATTGGGGGTGGGAGGTAGTCCAAGGTTTGAAATACATGCTATCATTCATCATATGGTGAGGAGTGGGGTAATAAGCTTAAATCCTCGTGTTATGGAAAGAGTTCGAGTTTTTTTACGTTCATAAATTAATTTGGCGAGACAAAAAAGGGCTGAGGATACTAGGCCATGAGCAATCATTAAAATAAGTGCTCCTTTAATTCCTCATAATGAGAGAGTAAAAATTCCGGATGCTACAATTCTCATATGGCCTACTGAGGAATAGGCAATCAAAGCCTTAAGATCTGTTTGTCGAAGGCAGATAATTCTGGTAATGAGGGCTCCTCAAGTACAAAAAGTTATGAGGGGAAATGAAATAATTTTGGTGGTTGGAAGGAAAAATATTGTTATTGTTCGTGTTAGGCCGTAGCCACCTAGCTTTAGTAGTATTGCTGCTAAAATCATAGAACCAGCTATTGGGGCTTCTACGTGGGCCTTGGGAAGTCAGAGGTGGAATCCGTAGATTGGCATCTTTATTATAAAAGCTAACAGGCAAAATATTCATCATGTTGTTAGGATGGGTGAGGAAAGGTTGGAAATTTCTTTTTTTAGAAAAATTGATGGAAGGGATATAGTTTTAAGTTTATAGTAGATTGATATTAGGGCGATAAGGAGTGGTAGTGAGCCTATTAAAGTATAAAATAGGAAGTAAATTCTTGCTTGGTATCGTTCCTTTTGGGCTCCTCATCGGGAAATTAAGGCTAAGGTAGGGAGGAGTGTAGTTTCAAATGCAATATAAAATAATGATAGTTCTAGTGAGGAAAATGTTAAGATTAAGGAAATAAGTATAATAAATATAAGTGATATGAAAGTTCGTTGATTTATTGTTTTTTGATGCTTTAAAGTTTTTATTCTTGCTAGTAGGGATATAGGAACTAATCAGCATCTTAATATTATTAGTGGGGAGGCAAGGGGGTCTATTGCCAGATTTTTTGAAAGTTTGTGTCATAAAGATGTTTTGTGAAGGGGTAAGATTTTTAGGCTGATTGTTGAAATGATAATAGAGTTTATTATTGAAATTGTTCAGATTGTTTTTCGTGGAGAAATTCAAGTGATAATAAGGGCGAGAAGTGAGGGGAATAATAGATTTATCATTAATTTGGGAAGGTGAAGGGAAGTAAAGGAAAATTATTCTGCTCAATCAAGCCCTCCTTGCATTCACTCAAATACTAGTCCTATTGTTAGTATTAATAAAAATAGAAAGGCTAGTAAAAGGGTTGTTTTGGGTTTAGAAATTAAGATAGATGGTGGGAGGGGAAATAGTAAGGCGATTTCTAGGTCAAAAAGTAGGAATAGAATAGCGACAAGAAAAAATCGGAAGGAGAATGGAATTCGTGCGGATTTTAAGGGATCAAAGCCGCACTCGTACGGAGAGGACTTTTCTGAGTTTGTGTTTCGGATAGGAAGAATGTGAGCTGTGAAAGTGATAAGGCTTGTAATAAAGATTATTGACGTAATGAGAATAGTTAATTTATAAATTTTTATGATATATAATTAGGTTGAAATAAGGAGAAATGGCAGATATGGGATGCTTTTAGCTTGAAACTAAAAAGATAAAGGTTCAAATCCTTTTTTCTCTTAGGAACCTCATCAATATATACAAATGTACAGAAATAACCATACAACATCTACGAAGTGTCAATATCATGCGGCAGCTTCAAATCCAAAATGATGGTGATTGGAAAAGTGAAATGTGATAAGGCGAAGGAAACAGACAGAAAGAAAAGTTGTTCCTATGAGTACGTGTAGTCCGTGGAATCCTGTTGCTACAAAAAAAGTGGAACCATAGACACTATCAGCGATGGTAAAAGAGGAATCGTAATATTCTCATGCTTGTAGGCCTGTAAAGTAAATACCGAGGACTATGGTCAAAAATAGGGCTTGGATGGCTTCTTTACGGTTCTTGGAGAGGATTCTATGATGACTTCAGGTAACTGTTACTCCTGATGATAGGAGGACTGCGGTATTAAGTAATGGTACTAGAAAGGGGTTAATGGGTTTAATACCCGTAGGAGGTCAGGATACTCCTAGTTCAATAGTGGGGGCAAGTCTTCTGTGAAAAAAAGCTCAGAAAAAGGCAAAAAAAAAGCATATTTCTGACGTAATAAATAGTATCATTCCGTAGCGTAAGCCTTTTTTGACAGGGAGGGTATGATATCCCTGAAATGTTGCTTCTCGTACTACGTCTCGTCATCATTTTATAATTGTTAATAAAAGAAGAATTCCTCCTATCAAAAGAAGAAGATTAGAGTTTAGGTGGAATCAAAGTATTAGACCTGAAGTCATCATAAAGGCTCTGATTGCCCCTGTAAGGGGTCAGGGGCTTTGGTCAACAAGGTGATAGGGGTGTTGATGGGTCATAATATATTATATGTTTTGTGACAAGTAAAAGTGTACAAGAGCAGTAAATACATACGCTTGTATACAAGCTACACCTATTTCTAGTAAAAATAGAAGAAAAAATATAGTTAGTGTTATTCTAGCAATTATAGGGCTAGTGTAAAGGATTCATATGGCTGTGGAAAGAAGATAAATAAGTAAGTGTCCGGCTGTTAGTTTTGCAGCTAGTCGAAGTCCTAAGGCTATTGGTTGAGCGAAAAGTCTTAGGGTTTCAATTATTACCATTAAAGGAATTAGGTAGGATGGTGTTCCTTGGGGAACTAAATGGCTAAGGCGTTTGTTGAAGGCAAGATAGAATCCTAGTATTTTGACGGCCATTCATAGTGGGATGCCTAGTCTATAAGTTAAAGAAATGTGGCTGGTTCTGGTAAATGCGTAAGGAAGGAGGCCCAATAAATTAATAGAAAATATAAAAGTGAATATAGCGGAAAATGGTAATGCTCAAGGGGCTGAATTTGGTTTTGTTTGTTGAAATATAATTTTGATAATGCCATTGTAAAAGGAGGATAGAAATAAATGGATTCGTGTTGGTAATCATTTTGATTCGTTAGAGAATGAGAGCCATGCTAGTTTAAGTACTATAGCTATTAGTGTCATGGGGATAAATTTTAATATGTCTGGTGAAAATTGACCGAATATTCTTTTTAGTTTCAGAGTCATTTTGTTTTGGGGATTATACTATTCTCCTTGTTTTGGCTTTCTTTTATATTTATTGTTCGAGGGAGAATTTTCTTTTTTAAAAATATTGTGATGATAAAAATAATACTAATTCATCCAATAGTAAAGTTGAATAATCATCATGCTAGTTTTAGTTGAGGCATAGATCTTTGATAGTGAGTGGGATTCACTTTCATTCAAATCAAGAGTTTGAGGCTTCCTAATAAGCTTATCAAAGATTCGTTTAGAAAGTTGGAAACTCATTTTTCAAATTTATGGAATTTTATTGCTTCTATTACAATGGGCATAAATCTATGATTAGCTCCGCATATTTCTGAGCATTGTCCGTAAAATAAGCCGCATCGGGATATAAAAAATTTGACTTGGTTAAGTCGGCCTGGAACTGCGTCCATCTTAACTCCTAGGGAGGGGACAGTTCAGGAATGTAAAACATCGGAAGATGTAACTAAGACTCGTATTGGTATTTGTGAAGGGATTATAAGTCGATTGTCTACCTCAAGTAGTCGTGGTTTGCCTGTCTTTAGGTCGGGGGTGGGAACCATATAGGAGTCAAATTCTAGTTCGCGGTAGTCGGCATATTCATAACTTCAGTATCATTGATGGCCGATAGCCTTAATTGTTAGGAATGGATTGTTTACTTCGTCCATAAGGTAAAGCAATTGGAGTGATGGGAGAGCTATAAATATTAATATTATTGCAGGAATAATAGTTCATACTGTTTCTAGTCTTTGCCCTTCTAAAAAGAATCGTTTAGTATTAGAGGAAAATAGTAATGAGGCAAGGCCGTAAAACACCATAATAGTAATTAGGGTAAGAATAATTAATGTGTAGTCATGAAAGTAAATTAATTCTTCCATTAGTGGGGAAGATGCATCTTGTAGACCAAGTTGGGTTCAGTTTGCCATTTATTGTTGAAGAATGTTTATTTTAGATACTAGGTCAGAATTGTGTGTGCGGGAAAGGGCCACCATTAGCGATAATCCTGCTCTTGCTTCACAAGCTCTAAGGGTGAGAAGGATCAAGTTTTTGGATATGAGGTAATTGGTTAAGGATTTTAAAGATCAGATGGTAAGACTTAAAAATAAGGATATTAATAATAATTCTAAGCATAATAAGATAGAAAGGAAATGGAGTCGTTTTATTAGTATACCCAAAATTCCTAGGTAAAATATTGTAAATATTATTATGAATAATGATTTGATTCAAGGATTCTGGGTTATACTTCAGAATTGTTTAAGCCGAAATTAAATGTTTTAGTTTAAAACTAATCCTTTTATTTACTTAATAAGGTATATGGTAGAGGGAATTTCGTTAAAAGTGTGGTGGGAGGGGGGAAATGAGGGATATTGTCATTCTAGTGAGGAAGTTGAAAATTCTGGATGTAAAACTTTTCGTTGAGAAGAGAAAGCTTCTCATAAGAGAAAGATGAAAATTAAGGTTGCAATTAATGAAATGGTTGAACCTATAGAAGAGATTGTGTTTCATAGTGTGTAAGCATCTGGATAGTCAGAATATCGTCGTGGCATTCCTGCAAGTCCTAGAAAGTGTTGGGGAAAAAAGGTTAGTTTTACACCTATAAACATTAAAATAAAGTGGGTCTTTCTTCATAATGGGTGTAGTTTAACACCAGTAAATAATGGAAATCAATGGGTAAATCCTGCGAAAATAGCAAATACTGCTCCCATTGATAGTACGTAGTGGAAATGTGCAACAACATAATATGTATCATGAAGAATTATATCTATTGAAGAGTTTGCTAGAATTACCCCTGTAAGTCCTCCTATTGTAAATAGGAAGACAAATCCAAGTGCTCATAGTAAGGGTGTGTCTCATCGTAAATTTCTTCCTTGGAGGGTTGCCATTCATCTAAATACCTTTATTCCTGTGGGGACAGCAATAATCATAGTTGCAGCTGTAAAGTATGCTCGAGTATCTACGTCCATTCCTACTGTAAACATGTGGTGTGCTCATACTAGAAATCCTAATATGCCAATAGATACTATTGCATAAACCATTCCTAAATAACCAAAAGGTTCACTCTTACCGGAATAATGAGCTATTACGTGAGATATCATTCCAAATCCGGGTAAGATAAGAATATATACTTCGGGGTGGCCAAAAAATCAGAATAGGTGTTGGAATAAAATAGGATCTCCTCCTCCTGCAGGGTCGAAGAAAGTTGTGTTAACATTTCGGTCTGTTAAAAGCATAGTTATAGCACCTGCTAGGACAGGTAGGGAAAGGAGAAGGAGAAAAGCGGTAACAAATACTGATCAGACGAATAAGGGAAGTCGATCAAAAGAAATGCCTGGTGTTCGCATTTTAATGACAGTGGTTATGAATTTTATAGATGCAAGAATTGATGATGCACCTGCAAGATGAAGAGAAAATATAGCTAGGTCTACTGATCCTCCAGCATGGGCTAATCCGCTGGAAAGCGGAGGGTAAATGGTTCACCCTGTTCCAGCACCTCTTTCTACTCCGGCGGAAGCTATTAAAAGTAGGAAAGAAGGAGGTATTAGTCAGAATCTCATATTGTTCATTCGTGGGAAAGCCATGTCTGGTGCTCCTATCATAAGGGGGATGAGTCAATTTCCAAATCCTCCTATCATGATTGGCATTACCATAAAAAAAATCATCACTAAAGCATGGGCTGTAACTATGACTTTATAGATTTGGTCGTCTTGTAATAATGATCCTGGTTGGGCTAATTCTGTTCGAATTATAACGCTCATTGCTGTTCCTACCATTCCGGCTCATGCCCCAAAAATTAGATATAGGGTACCAATGTCCTTATGTTTGGTTGAGAAGAATCATCGTGTTAGTTGCATGGTTTATAATTTATTATATATAAATAAAATCAGGAAATAGTTTAATGAGAGAATAATAACTTTGGGAGTTATTGGTACAAGTTTAAATTCTTGTTTTCTTGATTAGAAAGATAAGAGTTGAACTTATATTTTAGAAATCAAAATTCTTTGTTTTACCAATTTATACTACTTTCTATGTTTTGTAATGGGTTGTAGCCTAATGGAAAGGCATTTGGCCGTTAACCAAGGGATAATAAGATCAATACTTATCAACTCAGGGCCAGGATAGCAAAGTGGATAATGCGATAGATTTAGGATCTATTATTTTGGGGTTCGATTCTCTTTTCTGGTTGTGAATTTTAGGTATTAAACCTAAATTTTTTAATTGCAAATTAAATATTTTATCTATTAAATTAAATTCACTATATATAAAATTAGGGATTTAAGTTAATGAAACTAAGAACCTTCAAAGTTTTAAATAAAAATGAGAATTTTTTAATCCCTGGGTTTTGTAGTGTAATAAACATTTTAGATTGCAAATCTATAGATGTGGGGAGTATCCCGCCAAAACTTCAAGGTAATTTGGTTTGCACAAATATCTGCTCTGTGTAAAAGAGATGCTTAATTGTCAAGCTCTACCAAGTAAAGTAAGCTAAGGGTAAGCTTTTGGGTTCATACCTCAGAAATGGAAGGATAAACACCTCCCTTTATTTAAAGAATACCAGATTTTAACTGGTGATTTTGATCTGACAGTCCAACGTTATAATTTAACTAATTCTTTAGTAGGGTAAAGTGGCAGATAAGTAAGTGCAGTAGATTGTAAATCTATAAATGAGGGTTTGATTCCTTTCTTTATCATGTTTTATGAGTATTATCAGTACATTTGACTTCCAATCAAGAGGTTCTTGTTTAAGCCAAGAATAAAATAATTATATATAATAATATTGCTAAAATAGCAAAGTGGTTAATGCAAGAAATCTAAGATTTCTTTATCAAGGGTTCGAATCCTTTTTTTAGTTATGGAGCAATTAATTGTTGTAGGAAAATGTATTTCTTTTGTAGTACCAATATTATTGGCTGTGGCTCTTTTAACCCTTGTAGAGCGAAAGGTTCTTGGTTATATGCAGTTTCGTAAGGGTCCTAAAATAGTGGGTCCTTTTGGTTTGTTACAACCTATTGCTGATGGCTTCAAGTTGTTAATAAAGGAGACTTTGAAGCCATCTAAAGCTTCTCCTTATTTATTTTTCTTTTCCCCTTTTCTATTTTTGAGGGTAGCTTTATTATTGTGGGGAGTTATTCCTGTTAAGTATTCAGTCTTAAGGGTTAAACTGTCTTTAATTTTAATATTAGGGTTATCAAGTTTATCCGTATATTCTTTGTTAGGATCAGGGTGGTCCTCCAATTCAAAATATTCTTTTTTAGGAGCGGTCCGAGCTGTCGCTCAAACCATATCTTATGAGATAAGGTTAGGTTTAATTCTTTTGAGAGTGGTGGTTTTTACGGGAGGTTTTAAATTAGAAATAATAGAAGATTCACAAGAGAATTCTTGATTGTTACTGTCCTGTTTACCTTTATTTGTTATTTGATTTATATCAACTTTAGCAGAAACAAATCGGGCCCCTTTTGATTTAACAGAGGGGGAATCGGAAATCGTTTCTGGTTATAAAGTGGAATATGCTGGTGGGCCTTTTGCTATGTTTTTTATAGCTGAGTATGCTAATATTATTTTTATAAAATTATTATCTGTAATAATATTTTTGGGTGGATCTTCTCCATTTAAAGAGATTTTTCCATTAAATATATTATTAATAAGAGTTAAGGTTGGGTTTTTAGTTGTTATATTTTTATGAGTACGAGCTTCATATCCGCGCTTTCGGTATGATCAGTTAATGTATTTGACTTGAAAGAAGTACTTACCCTTCAGAATTGGGGTTTTAATAATTTTTAGGTTTTTATTAGTTTTGTGTGATTTTTTACCTCCTAATTTGTTTATAAGATGAACTTGTTCCTAAAGTAAGGATGTCTAGCTGATAATTAGATTAAAGGAGGTTAAATTCCTCTCAAGTTTTGTGCATCGAAGAACTACTTTAATTTTGGTTTTGAATGTTATTACAAGCACTGTAATAGTGGCAAGAAGTTATCATTGATTCTCAGTGTGAGTTGGGTTGGAAATGAAAACGCTTTCTATTTTACCTATTTTGTGTTATCAATTTTCACCTCGTAATGTTGAGTCTACTATAAAGTATTTTTTAGTGCAATCTTTTAGTGCAGCAATAATACTAAAAGCTGTTTTAATTCAGGCTTGGTTGTACTCTTCATGATCTGTAATACATCCACTTAAAGTTTTTACATCTGCTATATTAGTTTTGTCTTTGTCTTTAAAGTTAGGATTATTTCCATGTCATTATTGATTTCCTGATGTAATTCAGGGGGTAAAATTTATTCAAGGATTAATTCTTTCAACTTGGCAAAAGGTGGCTCCTTTGATTATATTGTTATCTATTTCAGATCATATAGAAACTAAGTATCTTATTGTTATAGGGACAGGATCTGTTTTAATAGGTGGGTGAGGAGGATTAAATCAGACTCAGGTTCGAAAGATTTTGGCTTTTTCTTCTATTAGGCATATGGGTTGAATATGCAGGGTTATTGGTTATTCTGCAAGAATAAGAATAGTGATGGTTTTAGTTTACATAATAATAAATTCTAGAATTTTTATTATAAGCAATGAATTTGGATTATATTCATTATCCTATTTAAAACGAGTAGTTTTTATAAATAGAGCAGGGGGGTTTTGCCTTGTTTTGGCTATTTTATCTTTAGGTGGATTACCTCCTTTGACAGGGTTTTTGAATAAGTTTTTAGGATTAAAATGTCTTATAGAAAAAGGTAAATTTTTAGCTGGAGTTTTGTTAATAGTTGGTAGATTGTTAAGGTTGTTCTTTTATCTTCGGATAACGTTTAATAGGAGTCTTGTTTTGTTCCCAGAACATACTTTAACAATGTTCACGTGACGTAAAGGTTATGTTTGGGGGGGTATAACTTTCCCACAGGGGATTATACTAGGAGTACTAGTTAGTCTTAGTGTTTTTGGTTTAGTGTCTTTACCCTTTTTAGGATCAAAAATATAAAAATTATTACATATAATAAGAATTTAAAAAAATTAGTTTGGGTAAAAAAATTAAATTTTTGCTTTTTTATTAATAAAACAAAATATTGTAAAAATTTGTAATTAGGTTAAGTATAGTTATTAGAAATATGAATTAAGAACTATAGAGGAAGTACCGTGAGGGAATATTGAAATAATTTGAAAAATTAATGAAGAAAAAAGAAGGAGTAAAATTCTGTACCTTTTGTATAATGGTAAAGTGAGGAAATAGTCTAAAAATTTAAGGTAACCCGAAATTAAGTGAGCTAATGTTTTCTACTTTTAGAGATGGACTTTTACTGTTGCAGTAGTAATGTTTGAGTAAACATTAGTTGTTAAATGCTAATCGTACTTAATAGTAGCTGGTTTCTCGAGAAATTAGTCTTAGCTAAGAATACAAAGTATATTGATAGTATAAATCATTTTAGATAAGAAAAAGCTAAAAAATAGTATTGTATTTTTAGACAAATAAGGATAAGCTTATTTGTCAAATAGGAAAAAACCTTAATTATAAATAAAGGTTAATTTTAATACAAAATGTAATTATTAAAATAGTCTGTTGTAGGATTAATGGCATCCATCATTATAGAAAGCGTTAAAGCTCTGACTTAATTTAGGATATTACAAAAAATTTGAATAAGGTTAACCCGTATTATAATCGTTTTTATCGAGAGATTTCGTTTTAATACAGAAATTATCGTAAAATAAAATGCTTTAATTAGTAATGAATTTTGGATTGGTTGGAGAATAATCTATAATCCTAACTGTAGGATGGGAAAATATTTATAAAATCAGGAAATTGTTTTTAAAAAATTGTCTACCAACACAGGTAATCTAAATAATATAAAATTAAAAGGAAGGAATTCGGCAAAATTGTGACTTCGCCTGTTTACCAAAAACATCGCTCTTTGATAAATTTTTATGATATATAAAGAGTTCTGCCTGCCCAGTGACTTATAGGTTAAACGGCCGCGGTATTTTGACCGTGCGAAGGTAGCATAATCATTTGCCTTTTAAATGGAGGCTGGTATGAATGGCAAGACGGAAGTCAAACTGTCTCTCTTTTAATAATCTTGAAATTAATATTCTCGTGAAGAAGCGAGAATAGAGTCGTAGGACGAGAAGACCCTATCGAGTTTTAGTATAGGTTATTAGGTATTTTAGATACTTGTAGAAGCTGATTAATATTTTTTAAGCCTAAAATAATTTCACTTTAAATAAGTATAATGCTTTAAAACTGATACTTTAATTGGGGCAATTGCGGAGAAAATTAATCCTCCGCTGTGAAATAAAATTTGAAAATTACAATTTTATTATGAATATATTACATAATTGATCCACTTTATGAGTGAGCAAAGGAATAAATTACCGTAGGGATAACAGCGTTATTTTTTTGAAGAGTTCATATTGATAAAAAAGTTTGCGACCTCGATGTTGGATCGGGACTTCCTGAAAATGCAACAGTTTTCAAGGGTTGGTCTGTTCGACCATTAAAGTCCTACGTGATCTGAGTTCAGACCGGCGTGAGCCAGGTCAGCTTTTATCTACGATTTAAGATATTTTATTTTCCTTAGTACGAAAGGACCAGGAAAATAATGCCAATTTTTAAAAGAAAGCATTTTTGTAAAATTTCTGTTTTCAAATAAAGATAGTGACTGCTTAATGCTCTTAGGGCACGGCAGGTAAATTTTAGTGAAAAATTTAAATTTCACGAAAAAAATAGAAAATTTATATTTTATCAAAAAGCTTCTTTTCGGAAGAAGCCTTTTTACCTTGAAGGTAATTGGTGAGAAGAGTCTTACTGGACCTGGTATCCAGAAAGGGGCTAACGCCAGCAGTACTTGTCTACCTTTGCTAAGCAAAGCTAATCCAGAGGATAACGTGAGTAGGAATAAATAAATATAAAAGAAAGCCAAAACAAGGAGAATAGTATAATCCCCTGTGGGAAAGTTATACCCCCCCCCGGGGGGGGGGGGAAGACCCTATGGGTGTATTTTAACTCTATTAGAATGGATTTTCCTATGAATGTATTTTAGCTCTAAAAAATATGGACCCTATGGGTGTATTTTAACTCTATTTAGCTCTGTTAGTATGGACCCTATGGGTGTATTTTAACTCTATTTAGCTCTGTTAGAGAGGGTCTTATGTTTTTATGGGAGCTCTAAAAAGGATTTTATACCTTTCTCTTTTAATTTACAAGATTAACTGCTCGCATAGCTTTTAGAGCATAAAATTTTTACTGGGAATTTAACCCAGACTTACAGCGTGAAAAGCTATGGTTGTTTTTCAACTATAAAAATTATTATAATCCAGGCACATTTTCCAATAAGCCTACTTTGTTACGACTTTTCTCTTCTAGGTTGAGGAGAGTGACGGGCGATGTGTGCGCATTTTAGAGCTAGTTTCATACTTATTTTCTTTTAAGTATTACTGCTGAATCCTATTTCAAGTTTTTTTTCATATTGAGATCCACAATTGGTTTTATGTTAAAGTGAATAAATTATTGTAGCTCACTCATCCCCAGCTCATTTACTGCACCTTGATCTGGCGTAAAGAGTTATTGTTCTTTAAGTATACTCTCTTGGGAGGTAAACTGACGACGATGGTATACAAGTTGAGTTTATCAAGAGCTGGTGAGGTATTTCGTGGGTTATCGATTTGATGGCAAGCTCCTCCAGGGAGATCTAAAAAACCGCCAAGTCTTTTGAGTTTTAAACTTTAGTTCGTAGTTTTCTGGCGTTTTTAATTGTTTACGACTCATATAGTGGGGTATCTAATCCCAGTTTATTTTTGAGTTTTCGTGGTTTATTAGGGGTAGCCAGAGCTGGTTTAGGTTTGTTATAAGTATTCTGTAAAAGCTTGCTACTGCTTGAGTTAGTGTCTGCTCTGGTATAACTTTCCCACACCACTTTTATACCGGTTAGGGTTTTGGCTTGGACTTTATGTATAACCGCGGTGGCTGGCACATAATTTACTGGCCCTGTTTTCTATAACTGTATCAAGTTTTCTTTTATTGTACAATGTTAAGTACTGCAGGTGTGGAAGGCTAAACGTCGTTGGCTATAAGAGAGTGCCTGATGTTAAATAATATCTTTTCTTAAAGTTAGGGAGATGTTTATTTCCTCACGGTATCGCTGATTTGCTCGCATGTATCATTTTAGAAAAAGCCAAAGTAAGGACTAAGACCAAATCTGTTGCTAAGAAAAGGATTTAAACCTTTATGTAAGCATTTTCAGTGCTTTGCTTTTTATGTTAAGCTATCTTTGCAGAATATTAGCTTGTTTTCTATTATTGATGTAAGGGGGAAGGCTAGGATAAATAAAAAAAAGTAGATTATGGATGCAATTTGGCCAAAAAGAACAAAAGGTGCTTCTACTGGTTGCCTTCCTATTCATGTGAGGATTATAAAGATTCTGGTCAGAATTCAAAATAAAGTTTGTGATGCAGGGCGAAAGACATTAGCCTGGTTTTTAGAGGTATGAAGTAGTGGAACGAAGAAAAGAATGAGTAGTGAGGAAAGAAGTGCAATTACTCCACCTAACTTTTTAGGGATTGAGCGGAGAATAGCATAAGCAAACAAAAAATATCATTCTGGTTGAATGTGAACGGGAGTAATTAAAGGGTTTGCTGGTTTAAATTTTTCTGGGTCTCCTAATAAGGCGGGAGTAAGTAATACTATAAACCTTAGGAGAGAAAAAAGAATAATAAAGCCAATTAAGTCCTTGGTGGTAAAGTAAGAATGAAATGGGGTTTTGTCAAATTTTGATTCTAGTCCGGTAGGTTTATTGGAGCCTGTTTGATGTAGAAATAAAAGGTGAATTATTCTTAAGGCTGCTATAATAAATGGGAATAAAAAATGAAAAGCAAAGAATCGTGTGAGGGTGGCTTTGTCAACTGAAAATCCTCCTCAAATTCATTGGACTATTGATGAGCCTATATAAGGTACGGCTGAGATGAGGTTGGTAATAACTGTTGCCCCTCAAAAGGACATTTGGCCTCAAGGTAGGACATAACCTACAAAGGCGGTAAGCATGGTGAGAATGAAAAGAATAACTCCAATATTTCATGTTTCTTGATTGATATAGGATCCATAATAGATTCCACGACCAATATGAAAATATAGGCATATAAAAAAGAAGGAGGCTGTTTTTGCATGAATTTTTCGTAATAATCATCCGTAATTTACATCGCGACAGATGTGTCTTATAGAAGAAAAAGCGAGTGATATATCAGAAGTATAATGCATTGCTAGGAAAAGTCCTGTAATTATTTGTACTATAAGACATAGTCCTAGGAGTGAGCCAAATTTTCATCAGATGGAAAGATTTCTTGGGGAGGGTAGGTCTATTAGGGATTTTTTGATTATCTTAAATAGTGGGTGACTCTTACGTAAAGGTCCTGTCATAATTTTTATATATAATGATTTTTTATTGTATGTGGGTCTTAATGTTTTTAGGTAGAACTTTGGTATTTTATAGGTTATCTCCTTATTTTGGAGCGTTGGGTTTAGTAATTGTTGCTTTATCTGGGTGTATTATGTCAGGTTTATTGGGCTTTTCTTTTGTAGCTTTAATTTTGATTTTAATTTATATGGGGGGAATGCTTGTTGTTTTTGTTTATTCAACTGCAATTTCTGCTGAGCGTTATCCTCTGGTTAGGAACTTTAAGGAAATTTTTCTTTTAAGGGGATTGATAGTTTTTTGAGTATTGTTAAATTTTGAAGGAGTTTTTATTGGTGATAAAAGTTGGGGTGTTTCAGCTTCTTTAGATTATATAGGTGCAGGAGAATTGTTTAAAAAAATGGGGTTTTATTTAGTATTAGGGGGGTATGTTTTGTTAATAGCTTTGGTGGTTGCATTAGTTATAACTTATGGTTCGGATTATAGTATATTAAAGGCGTTGTAGATTACTCTGTTTATATTGAGTGAGTGCCCTTATGGGGCAGAAAAAGTTTGAATTAAAGTATTTAGTTAATAAAAGTTAGTATTATTGCTATAAGTATCAATGATAATGAAGAGAAAATTAAATATTGCTTTATGTAGCCTGTTTGGGAAATTTGATAATTTTGGGCTATAGAAGAAGATAGGGAAGCGATTCCTTGGGCTCCAATATTTTCTCTTCATCCTCGATCGATGTTTCGGGTTCTTAGAAGTAATGAAGTTAAAAAAATGCTAGAAGTGTGGGTTATATGTGAAATGTTTTTGTAGAATCATTGTTTGGTGGTAAATGTTTTTCTTTTGCTTAGCAAAGGGGTGATCTTGTTTTGGCTAAGTCATTTTAAAGTTGGAGTTGTATAGATTATTCTTAATAAAGTGATTATAAAAGTGAGTTTCTTTAAGAAGGGGGCTATTCTTATGGGGGTTTTGAATAAAATGAATGTGGATATTATTCAGCCTGAAATAATTGTGCCGATAGCTAGTCGATTTAGTGAGTTGGAAAGATTAGTTTTCTCTTCTTTTGAGGGGGGTATAACTTTAAATGTTGGTCTTTTGATAAAGCAGAAGTAAATAATTCGTAAGGAGTAGGCAGAAGTTAATAGGGTGGCGATTAGTGAAAGAATAATACCAAGTGATTTTGCTAGGTTGGTAAGGCCTATTTCTAAGATTAAGTCCTTTGAGTAAA